ATTCGGAAGAATCAGATTTTCGTCGAGAATTCATAAAAGGTTCTATGCGTGCTCAAAGACGTAAAACTGCCATTTCGAAATTGTTTCAAGCAAATGTGCATTCCCCTCTTTTTTTGGACAGAATAAAAAAATCTCCCCTTTTTTCTTTTAATATCGCTGAACAGATGAAATTTATTTTTATAAATTGGATGGGTAAAGGAACAGAATTTAAAGATTATACAGAAGAACAAAAAAAAAAACAAAAGGAAGAAGAAGAGAACAAAAAAAAGGAGAAACCGTGGATAAAAATAGCGGAAGCCTGGGATTTCGTTCCATATCCACAAGCAACAAGAAGTTTAATTTTAATAATTCAATCTATTTTTAGAAAATATATTTTATTACCTTCATTGATAATAGTTAAAAATATTGGGCGTATATTATTATCCCAACCCCCCGAGTGGGCTGAGGATTTCGATGAGTGGAATAGAGAAAAGCATATTATATGTACCTATAATGGTGTTCAATTATCAGAACTCCAACTTCCCAGAAATTGGTTTAAAGATGGTATTCAGATAAAAATAGTATTTCCTTTCTATTTGAAACCTTGGCACAGATCTAAGTTGAGGCCCTCTTTTTTTTCTTATAAAGATCTAAAGAAAGAACAACGGAAGTTTTTCTTTTTAACGGCTTGGGGAACGCAAACTAACCTTCCATTTGGTTCTGTCTCCCCAAAACCTTCCTTTTTTAAGCCTATTTTAAAAGAACTAAAAAAAAAAATTCGAAAAACGAAAAATAATCATTTTCAAGTTCTAAGAGTTTTAAAAGAAAGAACAAAAAGGTTTCTACAAGACTCAAAAGAACCAAAAAGGGAGGTTATCAAAAACGTTTTATTTATGTTTATAAAAAGAATAAAAAAAGAACTCTTAAAAGTACATCCAACTCGATTATTTATATTGAGAAAAGTGTATGAATCCGGCGAAACTAACCAAAAAAAAGATTATATAATCAGGAATCAGATAATTCACGACTCGTTTAGAAAAATTAAATCTACAGATAATACAAATTATTCACTGAGGGAAAAAAAAATTAAAAATCTGGCGGATAGAACAAACATAATCACAAAGAAAACAAAGAGTCTTACAAAAGAAAAAAACAGTAACGCCAAAAAAAAAAGTAGTTCTAACAAAAAAATTTATAATGTAAAAGTAAAATCATCAAAAAATAGTTGGCAAATATTAAAAATAAAAAGAAGAAGCACTCGATTAATCTATAAATTATATTTTTTTATAAAAATTTTCATTAAAAGAATATACATCGATATCTTTCTATGTATCATTCATATTGCCAGAATTACTACACAACTCGTTCTTGAATCGAAAAATTTTTGTTTTGATAAATACATTTACAATAATAAAACAAACCAAGAAATCAAAAATAAAAAAAACAAAAAGGAAATTAACTTTATTTCAACTCTAAAAAGTGCACTTTACAATATTAAGAATAGTAAGAAGAGTTCACATCTTTTTTTTAATTTATCCTCATTATCACAAGCATATGTATTTTACAAATTATCACAAACCCCGGTTATTAATTTTTATAAGCTAAGATCTATTCTTGACTATCATGGAACCCCCTTTTTTCTTAAGACTGCAATAAAAAATTCTTTTGTAACACAAGGAATATTTCATTCCGAATTAAGACATACAAAACTTACAAGTTCTGAAATGAATCAATGGAAAAACTGGTTAAGAAGTCATTATCAATACAATTTATCTCAGATTAGATGGTCTGGATTAATACCACAAAAATGGCGAACTACAATCACTGAAGGTGGTATGACCCAAAATAAAGATTTAACAAAATGGAATTCGAATGAAAAAGACCGATTACTTTATCACAAAAAACAAAAGGATTTTAAAGTATATCCATTACCAAACCAAAAAGATAATCTTCCAAAATACTATATATATGATCTTTTATCATATAAATCTATTAATTCTGAAATGAAGAAGTCCTCATATATTATTTATGGATCACCATCAGAATTAAATAACAACCAAAAGATTACTTTTAATTACAATAATTATAAACAAAATTTCTTTGAAAGCCTGGAGGAAATTCCTATCAATAATTATCTAGAAAAGGGTGATATTATGTATATGCAAAAAAATCCAGATAGAAAATATTTTGATTGGACAATTCTCAATTTTTTTCTAAGACAAAAAATAGATATTGAGGCCTGGACCAAAATGGATTATAACAGTAATATAAATACTAAGATTGGAAGTAAGAATTACCAAAAAATTGATAAAATGGATAAAAACAATCTTTTTTATCTGACGATTCATCAAGATTTAGAAAGAAATCCGATCAATGACAAGAAACTTTTTTTTGATTGGATGGAAATGAATGAAGAAATCCTAAACCCAATATCAACGAATCTGAAACTTCTGTTCTTCCCAGAATTTGTGCCACTTTATAATGTATACAAAATTAAACCATGGATTATACCAAGCAAATTACTTCTTTTTAATAAAAACATCAATGAAAAGCAAAAATGGAAGTTTTTTAGACTATCGAATGAAAAAAGATATTATGAATTAATGAATCGAAATCAAGAAGAAAAAGAACCCGCAGACCGAAGAGGCCTTAGATCATATGCACAAAACCAAGGTAAAATGAAAAAACAATACAAGATCCAGAATAAGATGAGACCAGAAATGATTTTCTTACGGAAACACTATTTGCTTTTTCAATGGATAATAGACGATGGTTTAATTCCGAATTTAACTGAAAGAATGATCAATAATATCAAGATATATTGTTACTTGCTTGGACTGAGAAATCCAAGAGATACTACTATATCGTCTATTCAAAGGAAAGAAATAAATCTGGATATAATGGTGATTCGGAAAAAATTGACTCCTATAGAATTGAATAAAAAGGGGATATTTTTTATCGAGCCCGTTCGTTTGTCTGTAAAAAATGACGGATACTTTATTATGTATCAAACCGTAGGTATCTCGTTGGTTCATAAGAGTAAGTACCAAACTCCTCAAAGATGTCGAGAACAAAGATATATCGATAAAAATAAATTGGATGAATCTATCCCAAGATATCAAAGACTAATTCGAAAGAGAGACAAAAAACATTATGATTTTATTGTTCCTGAAAAGATTTTCTCGTCTAGACGTCGTAGAGAATTGAGAATTCTAATTTCTTTCAATTCAAAGAATATAAATAGTGTGGATAGAAATCGAGTATTTTGTAACAAGAAGAACATAAAAAGTGGGAATCCTTTTTTGGATCAAAGTAAACATCTTGATAGAGATAAAAACAAATTAATTAAATTAAAGTTATTTCTTTGGCCTAATTATCGATTAGAAGACTTAGCTTGTATGAATCGATATTGGTTTAATACCAATAATGGAAGCCGTTTTAGTATGTTAAGAATATATCCACAATTAAAAATAGGTTGATGGTACATTTTTCCTATATATTCTGTAACATATAGAAAAGCAAACAGATGCACATATGCCCTGTCTTACGTCCCAGTCTAATGTAGTAAGTCAATAAGTCAATGACGTATCAATTTGTTTGGATAAAATCTATAAAATAAACGAATCTACGGAATCTTCCTAATTTAAATTGAGGTCTAAATTATTCGACGTTGTGAGTGTAAAAATGTACCATCCCCTTTTTTTATCCCTGTCCAAATCAAATGAAAATTTTGATTAATAAAATTGGAAGTCCATAAATAAATTAAAATTCTTGTGTATACTAACTACTACATTAAAATGACTGATATTATTATTATTGATCGATAAAATCAAATATGTATATGTAAATTAAAGGGTAGGAGGAGCTTTTTTATGATAAAAAATCCATTCGGTGTAATTATTTTGAAAGAGGAAAACGAAGACAACAAGGGGTCTGTTGAATTTCAAGTAGTGAGTTTCACCAATAGGATACGGAGACTTACTTCACATTTGGAATTGCACAAAAAAGACTATTTATCTCAGAGAGGTCTGCGTAAAATTCTAGGAAAACGTCAACGGCTGCTCGCCTATTTGTCAAAAAAAAATAGAGTACGTTATAAAGAATTAATCGGCCGGTTGGAGATTCGAGAACCAAAAAATCATTAATTTGAAGAGTCGTTTTGAATTTTCGCTTAAATTTTGATGAACTTCTTTTCGCTTTCAGCAATTCATGGAAGAATTAATCGGGAAAAAACCTATGACTGCACCAGCTACACGAAATGACCTTATGATAGTCAATATGGGTCCTCAGCACCCATCAATGCACGGTGTTCTTCGACTCATTGTTACTCTAGATGGTGAAGATGTTATTGATTGTGAACCGATATTGGGTTATTTACATAGAGGGATGGAAAAAATTGCGGAAAACCGAACAATTATACAATATTTACCTTATGTAACACGTTGGGATTATTTAGCTACTATGTTCACCGAAGCAATAACTGTAAATGCACCAGAGCAGTTAGGCAATATTCAAGTGCCTAAAAGGGCCAGCTATATCAGAGTCATTATGTTAGAGTTAAGTCGTATAGCTTCGCATTTGTTATGGCTTGGCCCTTTTATGGCAGATATTGGCGCACAGACCCCCTTCTTCTATATTTTTCGAGAAAGAGAATTGATATATGACCTATTCGAAGCTGCCACCGGTATGCGAATGATGCATAATTATTTTCGTATCGGAGGAGTCGCTGCTGATTTACCTCATGGCTGGATAGATAAATGTTTGGATTTTTGTGATTATTTTTTAACAAGAGTTACTGAATATCAAAGGCTTATTACACGGAATCCTATTTTTTTAGAGCGAGTTGAGGGAGTAGGCATTATTGGCGGAGAGGAGGCAATAAATTGGGGTTTATCAGGACCAATGCTACGAGCTTCCGGAATACAATGGGATCTTCGGAAGGTTGATCATTATGAGTCTTACGATGAATTTGATTGGGGAGTTCAATGGCAAAAAGAAGGAGATTCATTAGCTCGTTATTT